AAAAATGGGCAATCCTGAGCCAAATCCTATTTTACGAAAACAAATAAGGGTTCAGAAGAAAGCGAGAATAAAAAAAGGATAGGTGCAGAGACTCAATGGAAGCTGTTCTAACAAGTGGGGTTGACTTCTTTACGTTATTACATTAACGTAATCCTTATATCAAAACTACAGAAAGGATAAACCTATATACATACGTATATGTACTGAAATCCTATCTCAAATGATTAATGACGACCCGAATCTTTATTTATTTATATTTCTATAAATAATAAATAAAAATCGAAAGAGTTGTTGTGAATCGATCCAAATTGAAGAAAGAATCGAATATTTATTAATAAAATTTATCGTACGAGAATAAAGATAGAGTCCCATTCCACACGTCAATACCGACAAGAATGAAATTTATAGGAAGAGGAAAATCCGTCGACTTTAGAAATCGTGAGGGTTCGAGTCCCTCTATCCCCAAAAAGGCCCGTTTGATTCCCCAATTATTTATCCGATCCGCTCTTTTCGTTTCGTTAGCGGTTTAAAATTCGTTATGTTTTTCAATCATTCTACTCTTTTACAAATGGATCTGATTGTGGAAATTTTTTTTTTCTTATTACAATATTTGTGATATATATGATACGCGTACAAATGAACATCTTTGAGGAAGGTATCCCCACTTCCAATTTGAATGATTAACAATACATATCATTTCTTGTACTGTATTAAAACTTATAAAGTTTTCTTTTTGAAGATCCAAGAAATTACAGGGTCTGGATAAAGCTTTGTAAGACTTTTTTTGTCTTTTTAATTGACATAAACTCAAGTTATCTATTAAAATAAGGACGATGCACGGATAATGGTCGGGATAGCTCAGCTGGTAGAGCAGAGGACTGAAAATCCTCGTGTCACCAGTTCAAATCTGGTTCCTGGCACATGATTTATTTGTATGAGTATCCGTTTTACAAATGAATTGATATGGGTCAACATACATATTCATTACTAGTCTATATCATGATAGATACTTATCTATCTAGGTGTCTGAGAATATACCCTTTATAGAATTATAGAATAGATGAGTAAAGAGTATGTCTATAAAATCTGTAAAATAAAAAAAAATTAGATTTTACTTCCTTTTCTTTTTTATTTGTTCATACGGTGTCTCTTACCGTTCAAAAACAATGTTAATACTTTAGATATTTAATACTTCATACATATTAAAATAGAAAGGTTAAATTAATTGGTTGAAAGACTCAAAGGTATAGTCTCGCGGAGTTGAAAGGTGGGAATAACCAAGATTCATTTCAGATACAGTACAAATAAAATCCAAGCCCTCCTCTCATTTCGTTGTCTTTTTTTTTCATATTCTATTTCTTCATTTCCTCCTATGTGACTTTGTCGAACTCATTTAAGTTTTGTGCGTGGTACATAGTTCATGATGCGAAACTCTTTTAGGTCATCCTAATACTAATTGTATTTTTTTAATTGTCTTGTTTTTTTTTTATTTATCCTTTTTATTTCTATTTTTTATTGTTTCTATTCAAATAAATAAATATATAATATATAAAAATAGAAACAATTTTTTTTTTTTATTCTATTTATTTTGTATTATTTATTTGTATTTGATTTATATTTTATTTCGTTTTATTTAGCCCATTTAGAATAGAATGCGAATGAGACTTCCATTACGCTCTTTGGTCTATAAGAGAACGTACAAGCATTATTTGAATACCAGGAGTTGTAGAAGTGAAAATTAGTTTCTTATTTTATTATTTATATTTAATTTTATTATTTATATTTAATGAGCATCCTGTATTTCATAAAAATTCGGGGCAATATAATCCTTACGTAAGGGCCATCCTATCCAACTTTCGGGCATTAAGATACGTTTCAGACGTGGATGATTATCATAAAAGATTCCCAACATATCATAAGATTCCCTTTCTTGAAAATCCGCACTTTTCCAAACCCAGAAAACAGACGGAATTCTAGGATTCCACCTTGGGGCAAATACTTTTATACATACCTCTTCTGGTTGATCTATACCATAAGCTATTCTCGTAAGATGATACACACTAGCTAACAGTCCGCCCGGTGCTACATCATAGGCACATTGGGAACGTAAATAATTGTAACCATATACATATAAAATGACAGCAATGGAATGCCAATCCCCAGGCTTTATTTGTAAAGTCTCTATTCCTTGGTAGTCGAAGCCCAAAGATCTATGAACTAACCCATGTTTGGCTAGCCAAGCAGACAAACGACCTTGCATCTTTTTTATCTCTCCCACATTTTGATTTGTATAAAACTTTTATTTGTCTCTATAAGTTAAGTATTTCACATTTACGATGAAATTTATGAAAATTATTGTTTGTTATTATGTAAAAAAATGTGAAAAAAAAAAATCCTGCCTAATTCACTAATTCGGGGGAAGATACTGAACTCTTGTTGTATTTGAAAAATATTTCAAGAGGGATCTCCGAAGTCGATGTAGATGGTGGTTGATCGAGTA